ATCAAAGTTCATTTACCAATTAGTTACGAAATGCTATGGTTCTTACATATGATTTCTGAATGAAATCCAATTCCGAAGTAATTCGTCGAGATTGTGCACCCTTTGTTCCTATTTATGCTATAAAAAATAATATAAAGAAAGTGCAGCCGGTGAAATCCAACCTATTCTTGAAATAGACAACTCGCACACACTCCCTTTCCAAAAAAAATCAATACACCCAGCACTACGCTTAGATTTATTGGATTTGTTGCTAAAATATCGGTATTAAACTCGAAACTCCCAGCGGATGGCCAGTGCCCCACGGAAACAAAAGAATCGGTTATATTTTTCATATGCTCTCCCTTTATAGATAGGACTAAAAAAGAACAGAGTTCTTTTTGTATCACTCCGCTTATTATTCTTAATCTTAATGGAATTTGATAATTCTCAAATTTATTAGTTATGGTTATGTTTTTATTCTTCTTTTTTTTTTTTTTTTACATTTTTATTCTACTTAAACATTAAACAAAAGGATTTGCAAATAAAAGAGCTAATGCCACGACCAGTCCATAAATAGTTAAAGCTTCCATAAAAGCCAGACTCAGCAATAAAGTACCTCGTATTTTACCCTCTGCTTCTGGTTGTCTCGCAATACCTTCTACGGCTTGGCCCGCAGCAGTTCCTTGACCAACCCCAGGCCCGATAGAAGCAAGCCCTACAGCCAATCCAGCAGCAATAACGGAAGCAGCAGAAATAAGTGGATTCATGGTAAGTTCCTCGCACCAAAAAAAGAAATGATTAATGATACAACCAACCAATGAATTAGTACTTAATCTACTTCTTTTTCTACTTCTCAGGTCGAAGTAACTAAAAGCTCCAAATGGAATTCAGAATATTACTGAATTGTCAGAACTACTTCGAGATATCATTTTTCCTTTCTACCTTATGACCTTATGTGAATAGATATGTATATAGTTTTAGTAATTGCATTTCCTTGTTTATAAACTATTCTATTCTTTCTCTTTCATTCAATTCACAATCACAGACAAAATAGAAAAAGGACTAATATGGGAATCCATATAAATGCAGTGGACTAGAAAAAAAGAGATAGGGGTCGTTACTATCTAACTAGTAAATAGCATATACTTTTATTCTTCCATAACGTAAATCACCTGCACTTTTTATTCTATTAAATTGTATTCTGGAACCATTATTCAAAACATACACAAAGATTGATACTCATAAGCATTACATATATGTAGCTTTTTGCATTTTATTCTACAACTCAGTGGATTATATGGAACCCCCCGCATTGCTTTATTTGGGATAAGCTTCAAAAAAGACTAGACTATTTCAAAAGTTAGTCAATGATGACCCTCCATGGCTTCACCTATATAAGCCGCAGCTAAAGTTGCAAAAATAAGAGCTTGAATACCGCTTGTAAATAATCCAAGAAACATGACAGGTATAGGAACTATTGAAGGCACTAAAGAAACAAGAACAACAACCACTAATTCATCAGCCAATATATTCCCAAAAAGTCGAAAACTAAGAGATAAAGGTTTGGTGAAATCTTCTAGAATATTAATTGGTAAAAGTATTGGAGTTGGTTGAATGTATTTCCCGAAATATCCCAATCCTTTTTTACTAAGACCCGCATAGAAATATGCCACTGACGTGGGTAAAGCTAAAGCAACAGTAGTATTTATATCATTCGTGGGCGCAGCTAACTCTCCATGAGGTAACTTTATGATTTTCCAAGGTAAAAGAGCGCCTGACCAGTTAGAAACAAAAATAAATAGGAACATCGTTCCTATAAAAGGAACCCAAGGACCATACTCCTCTCCAATCTGAGTTTTGCTCAAGTCTTGAATAAATTCAAGGACATATTCGAAGAAATTCTGACCGTCGGTCGGAATGGTTTGTGGATTCCGAACAGCTATGATGACTGAACCTAATAAGATAGCAATTACAACCCAAGAAGTGATAAGTACTTGGGCATGAATTTGTAAACCTCCTATTTGCCAATATAAATGTTGGCCTACTTCTACACCTGATATATCATATAACCCTTTGAGTGTTTTAATGGAACATGTTATAACATTCATATTGTCCTCTAACAGAAATCGAACTTCAAAAAAGTAATTATTTTGATTCAACCATTTATTTCTCAATTCATCTATTTTCAATATTATTTGATAGTCAAAACATAGTTCAAACTCCAAAAGATGCAAACCAAAATAGTAACAATCAAAGAGAGTTCACCAAAAACAAACTAATCTTCTTCTTTATTCTTCTTAATGATAAGAGTAATGATAAGATAATCAACCATTTTTTATATAACTGGAACGGCCCTCACAAATTGCAGATACTAATTTGGTAAGAATCAATCGAATCGAAGCTATAGCATCATCGTTGGCCGGAATAGAAATATCTGCAAGATCTGGGTCACAATTTGTATCAATTAAACAAATCGTCGGAATACCCAAAATGGAACATTCTCGAAGAACCGTATATTCTTCTTGCTGATCAACGATAATTACAATATCGGGTAATCCCGTCATATATTTGATCCCACCCAGATATGCTTGCAAGGTAGATAACTTTCTCTTCAACATTGCTGCATCTCCTTTGGGGAGACGATTGAATTTCCCCATCTTTTGTTCTGTTCTTAAGTCCCTGAACTTCTGAAGTCTTGTTTCTGTAGTATACCAATTCGTTAACATACCACCAAGCCATTTTTTATTAACATAATGACATCGAGCCCTTATTGCTGCTGATGCTACTAAATCCGCTGCTTTCTTTTTGGTGCCAACGATTAAGAATTTTTTTCCCCTACTTGCTGCATCAAAAACTAAATCGCAAGCTTCTGATAAAAAACGAGCAGTTATAGTAAGATTTGTAATATGAATACCCTTACGCTTTGCAGAGATGTAAGGAGCCATTCTAGAATTCCATTTATTAGTACCATGACCAAAATGAACTCCTGCTTCCATCATTTCTTCCAAATTGATGTTCCAATATCGTCTTCCCATTTTCCCACACTTTCTCTTTTTCTTTTTTTTTTTTTCAAAGAGATTCAGTACCCTATGAAATAAATAATTGTTCCGACGGAACCTTCTACCAGGATTGACCATTGATCTACGACCCAAACCATGAATTTCATTAATTGGACCGGAGAGTTAAAGTAAAAAGAATGAACCTCTTGTTAAGAATTAGTAAATTACATTACGTAAATGATTGGTCTGATGTCTCATGGAAAGTGTTTGGTGCACAAGAACAAAATAATTCTCTATGGTATAACAAAATATCTCTCATTTCCAACTCGAATAGATCCTTCCTTTTAATTTTCAAATGAATGTTTTTGTCTTGCTTTGAACGATGTACTAATTTGTTGAATCCGGTACCAACCGGTATAATCCCCCCCAGAACAACGTTCTCTTTCAGGCCTTTCAACCAATCAATACGACCTCGTAGAGCAGCTTTTGCTAAAACTCGAGCAGTTTCTTGAAAACTCGCTTCGGATATGAAACTTTGAGTATTCAGAGATGACTTCGTTATTCCCAATAAGATTGCCCGATAACGGATCGCTTCGTCCAAAACGCGCCCTGCTCGCTCTGCTCGCAACAATACAATAAATTCCCCAGGTAAAAAAACATTAGACATTCCATCTTCTGAAACCAAAACTCTTGATGTTACTTGACGTACAATAATCTCTATATGTCTATTATGGATCTGTACCCCTTGGGATCGATAAACCTTTTGGATCTTATTAACCAAAGAGATACGACTTTGGGCTATGGTTAGTTCAGCTCCAATCAAGAATCCCCAAGGGATCCCAAGAATCCTTCGGATACGTTCGTCCCAACCTTCAACTCTTCTTTCGAGGTTCATCGATATTGAATCAATTGAACGAACTTCTAAGATTTGTTCAACTTTTGGAAGACCTTGCGTTATGTCACCAGATCTCGATTTTTCATATATAAATGTAATTAATGTGTCTCCTTCAGAAAAGATTTCTCCATAATGGCCATGGACAGTTGCTCCTGGAGTGACCAAATAGGGCTTAGATGATCTTATAACTAAAGAGTCAACATGAACAATGAAAATTTGACCAGATTTTTTTATGCGTGATCCATATTTCAATAAACATGCATTTTCACAAAGGAATTGTCCGAGGCTAATTATTGTCCATGCCTCTTCACAAGAATCGTGGTGGAGAAAACACCAATTCAAATGGAATGAATTCCAAATGATGTTACTGCATGGATCGGGATTATAAATCCTACTATTTTCATCTAGGAAACAGTATTGAAATGGAAGTACTTGAAGCACTTGGAAAGTCTGTTGAAAATTTTCAAGTAAAAAATATTTCTTTAAAAAGACTTGATTATAAGTTCTTAAATAGTAAGATGAACGAAGATTTACTATTTTAGGCACAATAGTACCTAAAGGACCCAACAAATCCCTAATTGGAGTCATGGGATCCGATCCTTTTGTCGCATTATTATATCTCGAAGTATTGAAGGGACCAATTCGAGAGCAATTGGATGATGACAAAATTATGAAAGATTGGCATTCCTTATTTCGATTCAACAACGTACCAAGAGTTCCCTTATGTTGGGGAAATGATTGAATCTTTGCCTTGGAATCAAAAGGATTTCTATAGATACGATCTAATTCATTATTGGAAATCAATCCTGAACCTGGCGTATCATACCTTTTTTCGGTATACGAAATAGTGGACTTTACTAACTCAATTCGGATGAAATCACGAAGCAGATCATTTGCCCTTATTTCAACAAAAGAAGCATGAACCTCTTCTTCTATAGAACTCTTTTTTTCTTGGTCCCAAGTCAATACTAAGCAAGCCCGAACTAATTGAATACTTGTGTGATAAATTCCTCGAATTGACTTGCCATTTCCATAAAGTATATAATTGACAATTCGAAGTTGGACATTATCCTTTTCCTGCAAGAGATCCTGAAAGAAAAGTGTTGCTAAATTTATTCCATCAGCTATTTCATATGTGACTACGGGACGAACCAAAACAAAAGACTTTTTTTTGGTAGGTGTAATGCGTTGGACATAGATCCAATTTTTCAATTTTTTTGATCCTTTAGAATCTTTTTTTCCCATTCCTGGTGGTATCAAAATGCCACTGTGCCTAGATATTTTATCCACCTCTCCAGAAAAATGAATATCTCCAGAAAAGATTTTCAGTTCCATACTTTTTTTTTTTTTCTCCACTCGGACTAATCCACCTACTAGACTTCTTGTATTTATATTTAAAGCAAGTCGTGTATCTACTCCAATGATACTATTGTTCCGGACCATTATGGGCGAAGATCCGGGTAAGATATGCACTTCCTCGGGAATGAAAAAAAATTGATCTACTTTCGTTTGCATTTGGTATTTCGAACTAAATTCTTTTGCTCCTCGATACTCAATCAAATTCTCTTTTTTTACAATTGAATCTACTTCGTAAATCCCATATTTAGTAATTCCCGAACTGCTTCTTCTGTATCGCGGATCATCAAAATAAGCAAGAATACTATTTCTACGTAAAATACCATTTATAGGTATTTTAATCGAAATACCAAAACAGGGTATTAGCTTTTTTTCTTGTTCTTGATCATATTGTAAGGGAATCACGAATCTATTCCTTCGCTTTTTCGCCAAGGAATTCTCTTGACGAATATAAGTAGAAGGCTCTATGAGATTCCAATGACCCTTGGTCCGATAAGGTTTTGAATAGTCAAGAATTTTCCTATCTTTTTTACCAAAAGTATCCAACAATTTATGTTTTACTTGATCATGAGTCAGTGAGAGATCGAAGATATATCTTTCTTCGAGAGAAAAAGAATTAGTATTAAATTGATCTTGATCCTTGTGGAGTGAAAAAGACCCTATCTTGGATCTGCATAGACCTCCTGCTAATATCCATAAATGACTTGTTTTTGGTAATAGATGAACATTACTATATGTATATTCGGGCGCATGATAGCCATCAGTGCTCCAGTGCATTTCTCCTTCTGACTCAGAATAAATATGTTTTTGAACCCTCTCTTGAAAATGAAAAGTGGACGTTCCGGCACGAATCTCGGCAATCACTTGTTCTGATTCTACATATTGATCATTTTGAACTAAAATCAAACTTTTTGTTGGAATATTCACATTATGTATAATATCTCGACTCTCAATAGTTACATACAAGTCTATAAAACATAGAAAAGCAGGATGCCCATGACGGGTACGTGTGGGATGAACCAAATCCTCATCAAATCTTATTTTTCCATTAGAGGGAGCTCGTACATATTCGGCAGTACCGCCTGTGAATACTCCGCCAGTATGAAAAGTTCTTAATGTTAGTTGAGTCCCCGGTTCCCCAATTGATTGACCCGCAATAATGCCTACGGCTTCTCCCAACTCGACCAGGTCACCATGAGTAGGACTCCGGCCATAACATAATTGACAGATCCAAGATGTACTCCTGCAAGTAAAAGGGGTTCGAATATATATTGGGTGTGCTCGAAAGGTTATGAATCGATTAACAAGTCCAATTCCAATATCTTTATTTCGAGTGGCAATGCATCGTAGACCAATATATATATCGTCTGCTAATACACGACCGATTAATGTTTGGACAAAAATCTTTTCTGTCATCCAATTTTGAGGACTCACGGAAATACCTCGGATAGTACCACAATCCGTTCTACGTACAAGAATGTGTTGAACTACTTCAACAAGTCTACGTGTGAGGTATCCAGCATCTGATGTTCGTACAGCAGTATCTACAACCCCTTTGCGGGCTCCGTAGCAAGAAATTATATATTCTGTCAAAGAAAGCCCTTCCCGTAAATTGCTTTGAATGGGTAAATCAATCATTTGTCCTTGAGGATCCGACATTAATCCTCTCATACCTACTAATTGGTGTACTTGAGATGCATTTCCTCTAGCCCCCGAAAAGGACATTAGATGGACTGGATTAGAGGGATCAGTCATCCGAAAATTAGGATTCATTTCTTGTCTCAAATATTCACTTGTAGCATACCATATCTCAATGGATTGACGTAATTTTTCTACCACATGTACATTCCCATAATGATGGTTTTTCTCTAAAAGAAAACTTTGTTGTTCAGCGTCTTGAACTAACCATCCCTTAGATGGTATTGTTAAAAGATCATCAATTCCTAATGAAATAGATGTAGCAGTGGCTCGCTGGAAACCCAAAGTCTTCATTTGATCCAGGATATGTGATGTATATGCCATTCCGAAATGATCTATTAATCTACTAATAAGTCGTTTTATAGCAATTCCATCTATCACTTTATTGTGAAAGACCAGATCGGTCCGTTCTGCCATAAGGACCTCCATATTCTGATGAGTAAGATTCCACAATGGCCTGGGTCAGTGATTCGAAGACTTCCTTTCCTCAATCTTGATTCACACAGAAATTAAGAAATTATGATACCGGTAAAATTGGAGAGACCCAAATTTCCACGAGTATGGGCATCACTA